TAACAAGTAAAAAGTACTAAATCGTATTCGATGAAAGAAAGAGAACAAAGAATCAAAAAATTGCAATCAATAATTTTGATGCATACATTGTTGTATTAGATCGAGATCCAAAGGTTCGTTCTTTCTTGACCTAACTACAAGGATAAGGCTTTATAATATGGAAAGAAAAAATGTATAACCTATCAAGGAAAAGATAATAGAAATTACTAGTCTTAGAATCTAGTTGGACCAAAATCAAAATTTGATTTTTTAGAGTAATCATGGCATTACTTTTTTCTTTTCACCCACTTAAGATATTATGTGAATGAACCTATTACCGAATCTAATGAGTTCAAATTCAAGCCAAGGCGTGATTTTTATAGGGTTACTATTCGTCCTAAAATAAAAACCGAATGCCATACAATTAAAAAATCAAAGAAATGATCAAAATAGAAATGATTTTCTAATTTTATTCCATAATGATTCAAAAAGTGTTTAAGTTTTGAATGAAGTTACACAACCCAGCTTTTTATTAGTAAGTTACACAACCCAGCTTTTTATTAGTTTATAAGTTTAGTTTATCCAAGAGTCGCTCAATGAATTTGTTGATTGGAATCGCAGGAGGGGTAGATGTCACAGATGATGAATCAATTTCTTTTTATACACCTGCCACTTTATCTTTGTTAGTGCTGTCTATAATGATAGAGGAATCAAAAACTTTCAATTGAAGTTATTCTTTGTATTGGTTTTTTTGCTTATCTCTTATTTTGCAAAAATGGAAACTTAGGTAAGTGCTTTTTGATAAACATATGTATAAAAAGAATATATTTCATTTAGCTTCTTCATGCCTACTATAACTAGTTATTTCGGTTTTCTACTGGCGGCTTTAACTATAGCCTCAGTTCTATTTATTGGTCTGAGCAAGATACGACTTATTTAAAATTCTTATTGGAAATGCACAATTCATAAAAAGAAAGCTTTCTGTGAGATTCCCTGTATTCTATAATTATGTACTATGTCAATTGACAATTCTTGGTCATTGAGATTCAATGGTAATTCGGATTACTATTTAGGTATAGATATTACCTCTTTTTCCCCTTTCAAACAAATTGAAATGATTGAAGTTTTTCTATTTGGAATCGTCTTAGGTCTAATTCCTATTACTTTAGCTGGATTATTCGTAACTGCATATTTACAATACAGGCGTGGCGATCAGTTGGACCTTTGATTAATATTAATTAACATCTCTTTTTTTGATTGACCTCCTCCTTTCTTTAATACACAGGAGGTCAAATGCAGATTGCCGCTCAAGTTAGTGAAGCTGTTTCAGTCTAATTTGATCTAAGAAGAACGGAATCACGCTCTGTAGGATTTGAACCTACGACATCGGGTTTTGGAGACCCACGTTCTACCGAACTGAACTAAGAGCGCTTTCTTATAAGAAAAGATAAGACTGTAACGAAAGGATTCTTTTTGTAAACCCAATACATCTTGTATGACTATACAGTAGGATAAAAAGAGTATGATCAAAATGAAAGAAAAGATTATTGATCCCCAATTTGAATCGATCTCAAATAATCCCTCCTTACTGCTCAAAGGAGAAGTAATAGGTAGGGATGACAGGATTTGAACCTGTGACATTTTGTACCCAAAACAAACGCGCTACCAAGCTGCGCCACATCCCTTCAATTGGTCTACAATGTCATTGTAGAGAATTCCTGTCTTGTTTTCCACATCGCTCCCCCATTGCTATATACAATTTCTCTGGCCATTTCGTCTTTTTGGTCTCATTTAATTTCAAATTGAATATATATAAATAATATTGAATTGAATATATATAAATATAATATATAAATATAATATTTATTATTATATTATAGTAAAAGACTTCTATATTCTATACATATGAAATACGGAATGGAATCCGTCGTAAAAATAAACGAGCCTTTTTCGGGAATGCTTGGGGACGCATTTTTTTTTCGGTTTTAAGAAAAAGAAAATCTTATTTACCGGATCCCGGATCAGTGTACCCTTCCATTTGAATTAGGAATTCCGTGGACAACTATAAGTGGTCCTTAACTTCATATGCATCTGATCATATATGTATTACTATTATGTATTCCAATAAAAAAAATTATGTATTCCAATAAAAAAAAAAAGAAGGAGGTTTTTCAATGCGAGATCTAAAAACATATCTCTCCGTGGCACCGGTACTAAGTACTTTATGGTTCGGGGCTTTAGCAGGTCTATTGATAGAGATTAATCGTTTTTTCCCGGATGCGCTGACATTCCCCTTTTTTTCATTCTAGTTATTGACATGGGAAGGAATAACGAAGATTGGAGATATAATTAAATATCTGTTATTTTCTCCCCCTCTTTTCTCTTTTTTCCCTTTTTTTGTTTGTTTAGAATAAGGGAGGAAAGAGAAAGAATAAAAGTGGATTCGCCAACTGCGAGACTCGAATTCAAGTTCGAATTATATTAATTATATTAATTAATAATAGAGGAATGGAGGTAGAATAAAAAATAAAGTGGGTCTAGGGCAAGAGTATTATATAAGATACTTAAATGAAATATTGTACTCTGATTTGAAGGAATGGAGGTAGAATAAAAAATAAAGTGGGTCTAGGGCAAGAGTATTATATAAGATACTTAAATGAAATATTGTACTCTGATTTGAAATATAGTTTTTCAGTATCAGTAGTTGTATCTTATTTACTATAATTTCTTATTGATTGCAGCGAAATCTTTCATAATTGAATTTCAAGTGAGTCACTTCTATTTTTTCCTTCCTTTCTTCTTCTTCTTCGTTTCGGATCGAAAATAGAAGCGTTGAGTCAATCAAAAATCCAAGGGAGGTTCATGGCCAAGAGTAAAGATGTCCGAATAACGGTTATTTTGGAATGTACCAGTTGTGTCCGAAACGGTGTTAATAAGGTATCAACGGGCGTTTCCAGATATATGACTCAAAAGAACCAGCACAATACGCCCAATCGATTGGAATTGAGAAAATTCTGTCCCTATTGTTACAAACATACGATTCATGGGGAGATAAATAAATAGATCGAACCATGCGTGTGACCCTTTCAAGGAAGGGGAAAAAATGACATTATATATATAACATATATAAATATAAACAAACCAAATCCTATTTATTTCTTCTTTTCTAAAATGAAAATTCATTTTAGATTCGACCGAAATAGGATTTTGGGGATAAGGAATAAACTAGACAAACCATGGATAAATTCAAGCAACCCTTTCTGAAATCCAAGCAACCCTTTCTGAAATCCAAGCGACCCTTTCTGAAATCCAAGCGATCTTTTCGTAGGCGTTTGCTCCCAATCCAACCGGGGGATCAAATTGAGTATAGAAACATGAGTTTAATTAATCGATTTATTAGTGAAAAAGGAAAAATATTATCTCGACGAGTGAATAGATTGACCTTGAAACAACAACGATTAATTACCATTGCTATAAAACAAGCTCGTATTTTATCTTCGTTACCTTTTCTTTATAATGAGAAACTATTTCAAAATAATCTGAAACGATGGAAAAATAATCCAAAACGATGGAAAAATAATCCAAAACGATTCAAAAATAATCCAAAACGATTGAAAAATAATGAGAGACAACTTAAAAGAAACGAGTCGACCGCTAGACCTACAGATCTTATTTCAAAATAATCTGAAACGATGGAAAAATAATCCAAAACGATGGAAAAATAATCCAAAACGATTCAAAAATAATCCAAAACGATTCAAAAATAATGAGAGACAATTTCAAAATAATCCGAAACAATTGAAAAATAATGAGAGACAACTTAAAAGAAACGAGTCGACCGCTAGACCTACAGATCTTAGAGACAGAAAGAAATAGGCTTACTCTTTCTTTTCTTGAATCCAAATTGCAATCCGAACTCAAACGCAGATTGAGGTTTTGCTCGAAAAATCCGATAATCTAGATTTTATTATTGTGTCGTAAAAAAAAAAAAAGAATCGGGGAAGGGAAGAAGAAATACTTTTTTTATTGAGCGTGTTCATTCATTTTGACTACTTTCTCATATTTTATCATATTCTATTAATTATCCATTTTTACTCTACCCTCCCGGAGTTCATTCTCCGGGGAACTCTGTTTAAATTATTCCTGCGGATTCTTTCCAATCTACTTTTTTTACGATCTCATTAGAAATCATATAAATGGAATTCTTATTTGATATAGCTATTTGTGCTAGTATTTTACGATTAAGAAACAATGATCTCTTGTACAGATCGCGTATAAATGTACTATAACTGTAGGATACCCCCTTTTCACGAATTACTGCGTTTATTCGAGTGATCCACAAACGACGAAAATTTCTCTTTTGCCTATCCCTATCCCGATGTGTCGAATCCAAAGCTCTTATTTCCTGTTGACTAATTGTTCGAGTAAGTCTTGAATGAGCCCCTTGAAAGCTTGATACAAAGGAACGCACTTTTGTTCTACGTCTCCGAGCTGTATATCCCCGTTTAGTTCTGGTCATTGAATAAATGAAACTTTGACGAATACCGAATTGATTTCCCTTCTTTCAGTTATTCTTTGTCCCTTTTCTAGTCTATTAAAAACAAAACAGATTTTCCAATGTATAAACGAAAAATTCCAATGGCTTTGGCTACTATAACCTTCCCAACCACAATTTTTTTCTTTTTTCTAGGCATTTCACTTCGAAATAAGAAGTTGTATTCTATATAGGTATCAAAAATATAGTCAATAAAAAAGAAATAGAAATGGATAAAGAAATAGTGGATTCCTTCGTTTCTATGGTTACTTCTTAAACGGTGAGGTCTTCTCTATACACCGGAGCCTTTACTTAATACTTAATTTAATCAAAGTTATTGGTAACTTGTATAGTTCACATTCTTTGGCTCTACCCATGAATTATCCAGTAATAGGTCTTTCACAACGAGATCTACCTATACAGTAACGGTATTTTATTATGAAGGTTGGCTAGGTAGCTGACCATGTTAGTCCGTTCTTGCAAGGGG